TAGTATTATCAATTAGAAATGAATTTTCTAGCATTTGACCGCGTACCATTGAAGGGTTTAGCCGTGCACTTGATAGATAGCCCAGAAAGTCGAGCGAATAATTAGATAATTGGTTTATACAGATCCTTCTCGGTTGAGACCACAGGTAAAAATGACATTGCCATAAATTAACAAAGTAATATACCCATTTTTTCATCAAAAGAGGCGTCCCTTTTGATGTGAGAATTGATTTTCCTTGATACCTAACGTAATGCATGAAAGGATCCTTCAATAACCATAGATTGACTTGAAAAGCCTTAGCAAAGACTTCTCCAAGATGTTCTATTTTTCCATAGAAATATACTCGTTCAAGAAGGGTTCTAGAAGATGTTGAGCGTAAATGAGAAGATTGGTTGCGGAAAAAGACGAAGATGGATTCGTATTCACATAGATAAGAATTATATAGGAAGAAGAAGAATCTTTGAGATCTTTTTGAAAAAGAAGAACTGGCTTTATTTGAAGTATTCCAATTACGATACTCGTAGAGAAGGAGTCGTAATAAATGCAAAGAAGAAGCATCTTTTAACCAGTAGCGAAGAATTTGAACCAAGATTTCCAGATGGACTGGGTAAGGTATTAGTATCTCTAACACATAAATTAAATGTGAAATTTTGTCCTCTAAAAAAGGAAATATTGAATGAATTGATCGTAAATTATGAGATTTAACTATCCCTTTCCTTTCTAGGGAAGATATTAATCGTACAGAAAAGGGAATTTCCACAATGACTGTAACCCCCTCTGATATCAATTGAGAATACAAATTCTTGTTACGCCCCCAAAAGATATTTTGGTTAAAATCATTAGTAGAAAGAATCAAATGATTCCGTTGATACTGATACATTCGAGCAATTAAACGTTTCACAATTAGTAAGCTGGATTTATTGTCATAACCTGCATTTTCTAACAAAATTGATCTATTTAAACCATGATCATGCGCAAGTGCATAAATATACTCCTGAAAGATAAGTGGATATAAGAAGTAGTATTGTTGAGATCTATTTAGCTCTAAATATCTTTGGAATTCTTCCATTTGAAATTCGAATTTAAACTAAAGGTGGAGGATTTGGGGGGTTATCAAATGATACATAGTGCGATACAATCAAAACAAGGCATTCTAGTAAAAAACGAATAGATACCTCGGATACAGGTAAACTTATCAACAGATTCTCTATCCTTTCTTTTCCATTTAATTTGAATGAATTGGTTTATGTTCGTTATAGGAGAATAAGATGGTTAGAAATCCTTTATTTTTTTTTTCAACCCAATCGCTCTTTTGATTTTGGAATTTTTTTTATCAATATACTATTTCTTCTACACACACATGTCCATTCCATAATGGAAAATGGAAATAGTTAGGATTCATTAAAAAATAAAAAATCCACTCATGGGAGGAGCCCTTCCCGTATCAGGCACTAATATAATTTTAACGTTTAATTAAATCGGGTAATCATTCAAATTAAGAACAGAAGCTCGTTTCTTTTTCCCTAGAATATAATCAATTAATTGAAGCTATAGGGTTCTATCTCTATCCATTTATTCATTTGACCCAACTTGAAATTGAATTCTTTTTGTTCCGTTTCAAAAAATCAAACAAAGGTTTGTACCGATCCGGAAAAAACGAAATATTCTCAAAACCCTTCGTTGATACGACATGCTATTTTTTCCATTCATTCCCTTTCAGGATCAGTCGTGGTCTGCCAAACTTTACCGATGGTATGGACGAATCCTTCGCTTCATCCAAATGTGTAAAAGATCCTAGCCGCACTTAAAAGCCGAGTACTCTACCGTTGAGTTAGCAACCCGAATAAAAAAGTATGTAGATACAATCAAAAAAAAAATTAGACAAGATAATTAAACCATTGAATTAAGAAAGAAAAATCGAAAAAAAAAAAAAACAAATTTTGAAATTGATTTGGAACATCAAAATGAATCTATGAGACGAAAATACAAAAAATTCTTCGATAAAAAAAGATAGATAAATCTCAAAATTTATAGACCACCTCTTATCTTATCAATTTTTCATTTTAATCAAAAACCCCTTTTGTATCAAATCGAATACAACGAACCCACCTTTTGAATGATGTAAAGTAAAAATCAAACCCATGGGACAGAAAGAAATCGATCCACTTATCACGATGAATTATATTTGTTCGATACACTCTTGTCAATATAAATTCAATATAAATGTTGAGAAAAAAATACAATGGAAAAAATAAATTCAATTTCAATAAAATAATATTCAAAAAAGGACTTGTGTTGGATTGGCACTACATAGATGCAAAAAGTTTAGATGGGTAAATAAATAAAGAAGAAGTAGAAAAAATCTCAGATTTAGAGTTATTCAATCAATAACAATAATAAGTAGAATAAACAAATTTGATTTATTCCTTGTTAGGAAAATTCTAACGAAATCGCTCAGTTGAAAGAAATACCAGAATTTTCTATTTCTAGGATCACCCAACTAGGTTTTGCCCTTATAGAACATGACATTCTATGGAAACAATGAAAAATAGCTATGAAGAGAGCTACAAAAGGGGGAAATAAAAAAACATAGAAAAGTTATACAAAATTATATACGAATCACTACCCCTCTTTTTTCTTTCCTTAATTGAAATTGAGTTTCCTTTGATTTTTGATTAGGGCAAAGTTACTTAAAAACCTCCGCTTTCTTTAAAATATCCCGAACAGTTCCTGTAGGCTGAGCCCCTTTTTCAAGGAAATATAGAATAGCAGGAACGTTTAAATAACTTTGATTCTTTATCGGATCATAAAAACCCACTTTCCGAAGATCTCTTCCTTCTCTTCGGGATTGAACATCAATTGCAACGATTCGATAGACCGCTCATTGGGATAGGTGTAAGTAAATGAACAAGACCCCCCCTAGAAACGTATAAGAAGTTTTCGCCTCGTACGGCTCGAGAAAAAATGATTCGAGACTTTGTCTACGTATAGAATTCGAATGAATGGCAAAAGGGTTGATAAAATCAATTAAAATGAAACTAGGATTTAACTCATTTTTCCTTCGTCCTTCCTGAAATAAATCATTTGTACTCATAACTCAAGTTGGATAATTTTCAAATAGCGCAAAAGAAAATCAAATCTTTAGGCAATTTATTTCATTTATTGAATGGTCTTTAACCCCCTTTTGTTTGTCTCGTTTAAAATGTAAATTGATTTGGATTTTTTATTCTGATCCAGTTAGTGAGACAATTGAAACGGCGTTTTCTTGTTCTGAGATCCTCTTTTTGTTTTAAATCATTGGGTTTAGACATTACTTCGGTGATTCTTAATCTTTCCAAAATGGCAGCAACATACCCCTTTTGTGATTTCTTTCTATTACTATTAAAGAATCATACGAACGGTTGATTCCCGTGTGATACACTTTGAATCGCAAAGGTTTTACCTATTCCAACAAATTTTCCTTTTGAATTGAAAACTCGCCCGAATCGAATCCTTTCGATTTCTATATTGATAATATACTTACGAAGTTGTTCCAATTTATTTTATTAATTGATATTAACCCTAGATCCTTGTCACCTGAACGATAAATCAATACTTTCTACTCGAGCTCCATCATGTACTATATGACATTACAACCCAACAAAAGAGGGGTTCTAGTGAAACAGAACAGATGTCGGGCCAAGAGCACCTTCATTCCTATATAAAATGGTGGATGTAAAAATAAGAATCCACATCGGATCGTGTCCTTCAAGTCGCACGTTGCTTTCTACCACATCGTTTCAAACGAAGTTTTACCATAACCTTCCTCTAATTTGGAACCAGTATGCAATTGATTCAATTACGAAATCATGAATAGTCATTGGTTCAGTCAGTACATAGACAGATTAATCTATACTTTTTTCTTCTATACATAGAAGGTAAAGATTTTTCTGAAGAATGAAGAAATTTTAGCAAGACCCCATCTTTTATTGTATGAATACAACATTTTTTTTAAAACAAACTAACAGAAATAACACGAATAAATGAATTCTTTTTGACTCTACATCTTCAAGTGACTCAATAGGAGAGATTGACCCATCTCCCATTTCTTTGAATACTAAAGATTCAACTCATCAAGTCCAAATTAAACCCTTGCTCCTAATTTTTTATTTTACCCTAACTTAGTCTTACAAAGACTTAATCCCATTGATTGAATGTAATAGACCCCTCTTGGTTAGAATTCAGAGATACTAATAATTGGCAATTGGGCTACCCCGTTTTAGTTAATGGATAGGGAATAAGAAATAGGAAAGATAGGTTCTTTCTTATTGCAATTCAAAACAAAGGGTCTCGTTGAAATTCAACGAAATATGAGACGTAAGATTCTTCTTCAAATTAAGGTAACTAACTTCCTTCAAGAAGAATCATTCAAAAAAATAAACAACAATCACATTCTATTCTATCCATCCAATACCAATAGAAGGCCTTTAAAGAGAACGTTATTTTCAAAAGCAACCCTTACTCTGCTACAATGTATATGTCCTGGGACGAAAGGATTCGAACCTCCGAATACCGGGACCAAAACCCGTTGCCTTACCACTTGGCCACGCCCCATTTAGATTTCTATTCAACACTACTAAAGAATAATATTAGTATCGGGTCTTGGTCAATTCCAAGCCAAATATCTATATAAAATCTTTATAGAATAAATTAGATTCCTGTTAGGATTTTTACACGTGTAGATATAGAATTCAACTGAATTCATTGATCATTACATAGAATTCAATTAAGATATTTTATGAAAGTATGATTTCTTCTATTCTCCTTCGAGAATTGGAGCATTTTTGATTGGATGAGTTCAAAGAAAAAGAAGGATTTTTTGTCTACCTTACTTTACTTCATTTTTCTTTATATCAATAACTCAATCAAAATGCAATTATCTCCAAGAACAAAATGTCTGTTATGCTTAATATCTTTAGTTTGATCTGTATCTGTCTTAATTCTGCCCTTTATTTGAGTAG